TGAGTCCTCCTCTTTCCGGACAACACATACAAAGAGACCCGCCAATAAAATAAATAGTTAAGTAATTAGCGAACTTATGAGAGATGTTTAGACTTAATTTTTTTCTCTTCACATCTCCCACCTATCTATTTTCTTTAGTTATTCACTAGAGCAATTATGATCTGGAAGTCGATCCGGGGCAAGTGTTCGGATCTATTATGACATAGCCGTGAGGCGCTTAACGGACCTTTTTAATCTTATAAACCCTTTTTCTTAGCGTTGAATTGACTCAAAAACAATTTTTTTGATCCATCTAGTGTATTCATATCTCAATTCTAAGTTACTAAATGTAACTACTTTATACTTTATGTCTTGCATATAACATATTAATATGACTCTATTCCGTATTCTATTCAAAAATTCAAAATTAGGTGATAGGTGAGAAGTAATTACTAAACTAACAGACAGCTCAGTATTGATATTTAGGTATTCGAAGGTTTTTTATTAGTTTTAAAAGCGGAAAAGAAAAAGATTTTCTACTTGATCTGTATATCATCTGTATATCGATCTGTAGATGGTTTATTCCTACGAAATACTAGACGAAATAGAACGATCTTAATCTTAGAAGGGATATAATAAAATTAAAAATTCTTTGATTGTTTCTTCCCAGAAAAACGATCCTTTTTTGTTATTTGATCGATAGGGACAACAAATAATTAATTATAATTAATTATAAAAAATAAATTAATTATAAAAAATACATGGAAACTAAATAAATATAACTAAATAAATATAATAGTGTTCTTATTCAAAACGCCTTGTAATCTTCAACCAATTCTGCGCTTCAATATAATTACCAGGAGTAAGCGCTATAGCTTGTTTCCAATACTCGGCAGCTTGATCGAACCAAGCCTCCGCAATTTCCGAATCCCCTTGCTGAACGGCCTGTTCTCCACGGTCGGAATAGGAAGGTAAATTCCTTCCCTTAGAACCGTACTTGAGAGTTTCCGACCTCATACGGCTCAGCGGTCAAATTCTTTTGATGGAATCTATCGAATTGAATGATATTTATCATAGATAGATCGCAATCCCTTTTTTCTCGAGTTAAACAAAAGAAAGAGGTTAATTCTATGAGTCTCAAACTAAAAAATTTATTAATTTATATTTTATAATAATAAAATCATAAGTTAATAATAATTTTATAATAATAAAATAATAAGTTTTATCTTTTCTCCCACCTTCAGAAGAATAAAGCATAAGCATTTTCACTATCATTAGAATTTTCTGAAAGGTAACTATCTCGGTTTCATATATAAATTTATATAGAATCTTTGAAAAAGATCTTTCTTCATTAAGAAGGAAAAGACTTACTATCTTTGGGATCTGATGCTACACCGCTGCTCAATACCTTAGGGGATCCACTTTATTACATAAGTTGATTCCTAACTTTTATCTCATATCATGACATAAGTAAGCAGTTGTTATTGTATGTATCGGACCAAAACCTCGCGAATTGATCTTTACGGTGCTTCCTATATCAATTAGATCTTTTATCCATAGAATAAAGTATTTAGGCATACCTATTTCTTCATATTAATATTTCTACTTTTATGAAGTTTATTTCTTTGCTACAGCTGATAAAAATCGTTGTTTTGAACGATACATATGTAGAAAGCCTACCTTTTTTTTTTATAATATGTATTAACGGATTTATTCTTTCTTTCCCCCTTTTTTATTTCTATAGTGGAGATAGTCGCACGTAATGACAGATCACGGCCATATTATTAAAAGCTTGGGGTAAGAACGGGTTTCGCTCTAGTGCCCGAAAATAATATTCCAAAGCTTTTGTATGTTCCCCGTTCCTTGTATGGATAAGGCCTATGTTATAGAGTATATAACTTCGATCATAAGGATCAATTTCCAGCCGCATAGCTTCATAATAATTCTGTAAAGCTTCCGCATAATTTCCTTCGGATTGAGCCGACATCCGTTACGGTCGTCTTCGATTCAAAGAATCGCCGTTCCAGAACCGTACATGAGATTTTCACCTCATACGGCTCCTCCTTTATGTGCATAATGAAAAACCAAGAAAAAAAGATTGAAAGATTCTCATTATAAACTGAGCGGGGCTAGTGTTTTTACAAGAAATCTCTAGCCAACCTTTTTGTAAAAGTCCTTTCCTTAACACCAAGCATGTTGGTATTATATTAGATACCAAGGGCGACCCCAACAATTTCTTTGTCTTCAACGCCCTTAAATTTGTAGGAATTAGTCACTTCAACAGTCTTCGATGGTTATACGGGTATCCAAAATATGAACGAGATGGATGCTTATTGTCCCAACCATTCTTGTTAGTCCCGATCCTGATAAGTAAAGGGAATCCTTTCTAACAAAGTTTTCGTGTGTTGATTCCTAGAAGTAGTGCTTCTTCCCCTATGCCTCCTATTGGTACTAGTGGAGTAAGGTTAACTTAACCTATAGGCGTAACCTTTCGCTCAATACTCTAGAATCGGCAATTGAAGCATCTGAGGCTGCATTAATCGGGGATACACGACAGAAGGGATTGCTTTATTTACAAACTTCACCTTCAACAAGCGTAGATTTTTTCAATAATTTTTTATTCCTATCCCGAATAATTAATAAATAATAATGTTGTCTTTCTCTTAAGATTCAGGGCGGTAAAAATAATATTAAAATAATAATCAAATCGCACCATCTCTGTAATAGGTGAATGCCTCTTTTTCTCCTGAAGTTGTCGGAATTATTCGTAATAAGATATTGGCTACAATTGAAAAGGTTTTATCAATAAAATTCCCATTTATCCCAGATCTAGACATAGGTGTATTAATCCATTCTATAATTTTTTTTTATTTCCTTTTGTGAAAAAAAGATCCCACAAACAAAGGAATTGTACAGTACGAAATAACGTAAAAACGGATTCATTAAAACGCTCTTGTTTTGTTACTCAAATTCTTTATTTTTGACAGGAACCAATAAAAAATTATTTGAATCCTATTAGATTTCATCCAAATCCAAATGTGGTAATAAGTAATATAAAAATTTAAAAAATGAAAGAACTCTTACAATTTCATTGAAGTTGAAGAATCAACGAATTGCTCCTAAAGATTAGGATAATTCGAGAAGTTTTGATTCCAAAGAGGAAAAGAAAAAGAGTAGAACACTAATTCTATTATTAAAATGGAATACCGTCTTTTTTGTGTTGTGTGTATAGTGGATATACGCTATACAATCAAATATAAAAATATGGGGGCGTTTCATGAATTTTGAATAAATCTAGCGGTTAAGAGGTTCAAGTAAGGAATTCTTGTTGAAAAATCTAAAACTGGAAAGGGATTTTAGAATTTTTTTGAAAATGGAATGTCCATACCTATACAAAATGAATATGAATGACTCACTATTCGCTCGGTTTTTGGGCCATAATCATTATGTATATGTAGGAGAGATGGCCGAGTGGTTGAAGGCGTAGCATTGGAACTGCTATGTAGACTTTTGTTTACCGAGGGTTCGAATCCCTCTCTTTCCGTATCCTTTACCTAATTCATCAATGTTAGTGGTCACAATGCATCAAATAAGAATGGATACTACAACAGCTAGCCCGTATCTTTTCTTTGATATGATATGGATTCTTTATTCCTAATTTCTGTGGTAGGAAATTACTGGATAAAATGGACAAGGAATGAAAATCCTCTAGCGATTTAGAGATACATGAATGATAGAAAAATCCCCAGATCAAACCCCTTAACTTACTTACCTTAGTCGATTTACTTAAGCGAAAAAGGGGGGCAAAATTGTCCTAACCCTTGTTATTTTAGTTAGGTTTAAGTCTGACGAGAGTAATATTCTACAACTAGCAATTCATTTATTTTCAAACCGACCCATTTACTATCTATTATTTGATTGACTAATCCTTTATATTGGAATGGCTGAAGAGTCAAATGTTTTGGTAATTCCTCGGGGGGGGATGAATCGAGATAATTTTGAATCAGAGCTTTAGATTTTTGTTCATCTCTCACCGTAATAATATCTCTGGGTTTGCATCGATAACTTGGTATATCTACTATACGACCATTAACTAAAATATGCCTATGGTTAACTAATTGGCGGGCTTGAGGAATAGTCGAAGCCATACCCAATCGAAAAAGGATGTTATCCAAACGCATTTCAAGTAATTGTAGTAAAACTTGACCTGTTGACCCTTTAGCTTTTCCGGCGATACGAACGTATTTAAGCAATTGTTGTTCCGTAAGACCATAATGAAAGCGCAATTTTTGTTTTTCTTCTAAACGAATACGATATTGCGATTTTTTGCCGGGGCGCGATTGAGTTCGAAGATCGCTTCCGGCTCTAGGCTTTTTACTAGTTAGCCCCGGCAAAGCCCCCAGACGTCGTATTTTTTTGAAACGAGGTCCTCTGTAACGCGACATAAAGACTCCTTTTTTTATGAAATTTCATAAACCAAAATTCAAACTAAACTAAAATATGATAAATAAAGCCAAATTTACTGAAGTATTAGTATTACAAAGAATAATTAGAGGAATTGTATCAATATCCGGACCTTATTGTATTATTATATATATATATAAATAGTTATATAAATAGTGTATATATAATTGTATTATAGAAATAAAAGAAATAAAAAAGAATTTGAAATAATAGAAAAATAAGGAAGGTCTCTTTTCTTGATTGATTTGTTCTACAGAGACCAAATCCCTCCAATCCAATTTTTATTCCTAATTGGAAGTTTCTATAAAATAATAGAAAGGACTCGTTGACCTTTTGTAAAGGGCAAAGGGACTTTTCACTTTGATTTCATATTATTAATGATCTAAAAAATAAAACAAATGGATAAAAGCCAGCTATCGGAATCGAACCGATGACCATCGCATTACAAATGCGATGCTCTAACCTCTGAGCTAAGCGGGCTCACATAACATAAATTGTACACATATACTAATTTAGTAAACTACAAACTACTCTTAACTGTTTAGTCTTAGCTATTT